GGTTTATATGAATCCTATACGGTTGAGACCAAAAATGAAAATAATATTGCCAGAAATTGACAAGGTGGCATTTCCATTTCTTCATCAGAAAATGAGTCCCTCTTGAACCCAAAATCGCTTTTCCTTGATATCGAACATAATGCATGAAAGGATCCTTGAAGACCCATAGAGTCTTCTCAACATAATTAGAATTTCGGCACACTACAAGATGTTCTATTTTTCTATAAAAATGTGTTCGCTCATGAAAGACTCCAGAAGATGTTAATCGTAAATAAGAAGATTGTTTACGAAGAAAAACTAATAAAAATTCGCATTCAGATCCATAAGAATTATATAAGAACCGAAATAGTCTTTTATTTTCTTTTGAAAATACGTAAATAGATTTCTTCGGGGTAGTGAGACTATTCGAATTATAATATTCGTGGAGAAAGAACCGCAATAAATGCAAAGAGGGAACATCCTGGATCCAGGATTGAAGGATTTGGACCAAGATTTCCATATGGATGGAATGGGGTATTAGTATATTTGACAGATAATTTAAATGCAATAATTTATCCTCTAAAAAAGGAAATATTGAATGAATAGATTGTAAATTGTGAGATTGGGGTATTTCTTTTTCTTCAAAGGAAGATATTAATTGCAGCGAGAATGGAATTTCCACAATGACTGCAAAACCTTCTGATATCATCTGAGAAAAAAAACAGGAATAAAAATAATTGTTGTGTCCAACGAATCGATTTTGGTAAGAATCATTAACCGAATAAATCAAATAATTTTGTTGATACATTCGAATAATTAAACGTTTCACAAGTATTGAACTAGATTTATTGTCATAACCCAAGGATTTCACGGGTTTATCGAAAATCGAACTATTTAACCCGTGATCATAAGCAAAAGCAAATACGTAAATATACTCTTGAAAGAGAAGTGGATATAGAAAGTGTTGTTGCCGAGATCTATCTTTTTCTAAATATCCTTGTAATTCTTCCATTTATATTTCTACTTGAAGCAGAGGTAGGGGGCATTTCTTGGGTTATCAAATGAATGATACATAGTGCAATATGGTCAAAACAGGGTATTATGTATTCTATTATGTATATAGATATTATGTATATAGAATAGTAATAAAAAAAATATATACCCCGGAAAGAGGGAGTCCAATCAACAGATCTTTTTACTCTCTTTCAAATTGATTTATCTTCGTTCTAATTCCAAGAGAATAAAAACCCTTTATTTTTATTTTTGCAACCCGATCGCTCTTTTGACTTTGGAATTAATTCTCTTTATCAGTATACTGTTTCTTTTACACATCTGTCTCTAATCCATAATAAAGAATAGTTAGGATTCATTAAAAAAAAAAAATGAATGGTCTACTTACAGTTACAGGAGAACACACCCTTTCCCGTATCGGGCACTAATCTATTTTTAACGTCTAATTAGATCGGGTAATCATTCAATTCAAATTAAGAACATAAGCTCGTTGCCTTTTGTTTTACCAGAATTGGAGCCATAGGGCCCTATCCATTTATTCACTAGACCAACTGTAAAGGATAAACTCAAAGTTCCACTTGAATTTGTCATTTTCAATTTCATTAATTTAATCAATTTGTTATTTTATTAAATTAATGAAATTTTAATTTTTTACGACATGCTGCTTTTTCCATTCATTACCTTTGAGGATCAGTCGTGGTCTTATAGACTCTACCAATAGTCTGGACGAATTTGTTGCTTCATCCAAACGTGTAAAAGATCATAGTCGCACTTAAAAGCCGAGTACTCTACCGTTGAGTTAGCAACCCAAATAACAAAAAATAGGATATGTAGATACGATCAAAATTTGAAATAAATTGAATTACACTTACACTGCACAACCCTACCAAAACATTGAACTAATAACAAATCTTTCTTTTTTATTTGTTGATCAATTCTAATTATAAAAAAATTATAAGACTAAAACTAAAAGTTATAAAAAATGTACAGATCATATTAAAAAACACTAGATCTCTAATAGAGATGCCAAAATTATGACAGACCAACCTTTTTGATTTTTTATTTTCCTTTACTCTTTACTTAAGTTACTTAAGACTTAAGTTTAAGTTAAGGAAAATGTAAGTTAAAGAAAATTGAAAAAATACATCTTATATGATAGTCAACCCGGCAATGCAAACCCATGAAGTGAAAACCCAATATGATATGGGGTCGGGATTCGGGATAAAGAGATTTTTTTATCTACGATCAATTATATTTGTTCAATACATCATTGTCAATATGAATGCAATGTTGAGAAAACAAATAAAAAATGAAATAAATCAAATAAGGATTTGTGTTGAATTGGCACAACATAAATAAGAAATTTTGGTGGAAAAAATAAGGAAGAGATAAAGACGGGTCTATTCAATCAATAGAAGAGGTACAATAAGCAAAATGAATCCCTTGTTGGTTGGTGGATTCCCATAACAAGAAAAAAGTAAACTTTAGTCAAGAAAAAGGCAAATTTTCGATAAAAAATGGTAGGTATTGTAGGTAAATAATTACACAAAGATAGATATTATATTAACTTAACCCCCTTTTTTGTTGTTTTTGTTGTTGTTTTTTCTTTTAATTAACTCGAAGTTCTTTCTTTAAAAAATTCTGCCTTCCTTAAAATGTCATAAACAGTTCCTGTTGGTTGAGCACCCTTTTCAAGGAAATATAGAATAGCAGGAACGTTTGAATAAGTTTGATTCTTTATCGGATCATAAAAACCTACTTTTTGAAGATCTCTTCCTTCCCTTCGGGATCGAACATCAATTGCAACGATTCGATAGATAGCTCATTGGGATAAATGTACATAAACAATCCCCCCTAGAAACGTATAGGAGGTTTTCTCCTCATACGGCTCGAGCTCGAGAAAAAAAATGATTTTATTCTAATTTATTTATATCCATATCTTTCTGTTCTGTATATAATGTCAAATAGTAAACAGTCAAATAGTAAACACAAAATAATGAATTAGACTATGATTGATTTCAGTCACTTTTTTTTTTTGTTCTTCCTTACAAAAAAAGAAATTTCATTCATACTCATAACTCAAGTTGGGTAATTCTGACAGAGTACGGAGGAAAATCCTTAGACATTTATTGAGCGGTCTCTAACCTATTTTGTTTGTCTCATCTCGAATCTATTTTTTTCCTCATTCTGATCCCATTTTTGAGACAATTGAAAATAGTGTTTCCTTGTTCTGGAATCCTTTATCTTTGCTTTGTGAAATCATTGGGTTTAGACATTACTTCGGTGATCCTTATTCCTTTCAAATCAAAAGGGCAGCAACATACCTTTTGTTTAGAGCAGCAACATACCTTTTGTTTTTTGTTATTTCTTTCTATTCTATAGAAATGGAATACCTAGAGAAATAGAATACGAAGAATTAATTTCCCTGTGATACATTTTTTGATTGAAATAGTTTTATCAATTCCGAAAAAAGAAAAATGTATTTTTTTTTTCAAACTTGTTTCGAATTTGAACCTTTCGATTTATTTTATATATTGAAGATATACTTACAAAGTCAAAGTTGGTCTAACTTATTGATTGGCACTAACCCTAGATTCTTCCCCTTGATAAATGAATCAATCCTTTCTGCTCGAGCTCCATCATGTACTATTAACCTAAGACAAATTAGGTTCCTAATGAAAAAGAACAAACTATGTCGAGCCAAGAGCATCTTCATTCCTATAGAAAATGGTGGATGTAAAAATCCACAGCCGATCATGTCCTTCAAGTCGCACGTTGCTTTCTACCACATCGTTTCAAACGAAGTTTTACCATAACATTCCTCTAATTTAGTTTAGAATTTCATTTCAAACTGCGATGAAATTGATTTAATATGTAATCATGAATAGTGAATAGTCATTGGCTCAACAGGCAAGGCAGCATATAATAATCCATACTTTCCACCCATGGTATGGATAGAAAAGTATTGTATTTCATTTATACGGAGAAAGCGGAAAAAGTTCAGCAAGGATCCAATTTCTTTAACTCGATATTCTATCATATGAATGAAACATATTTCTAAAAAAAGAGGTTTGCTTAAGACTCATTTACATCTCCAACAGATTGTTCGGTACGAGCAATTAGGAAAGATCTTTTTTCTATAGCAAAAAAACTAGAAACCTAAAATCCTTTAATTTAATATCATCCAATCCCGGAACAAAATCAATTATTAGTTAAATAAACTATTCCAATGACCTAAAAAGGTCATAATTTTCTAGATAATATTGAGATAATATTGATTTATGATACTTCCTCGAGTACCAACCAAGAGTTCATAAAAAATGTTTTAATTAAAAAAAAATCTCCGACTCCAACATCATGACTGGAAGGATGTTTTCTAGATTAAACTGGATCTCTAATTCAATTACCCAGTCAACGCAATAACAATGATGAGTAGCTAAAAACTTTTAGCAGATATTTCCCTAAAGAGACACAAATTTCACCATGTCCCACAAATTTCACCATGTCCATAATTCAATTGGTTTTAATTGGTTTTATTTAAAACTAAAACAAAGAACTAAAACAAAGAGGTAAATTCAGAATCTAGTTTATCTATTTTCATGAGTATGGAATAGAAAAGGTCTCGTGTAAGGCAAGATTAAGATCGTTATTTTGAGATGCTTTTTTTTAGATGAAAAATCGGAATCAAGCATCGTAAGAGTTTGGTCTTTTTGTATCATCCAACGAACAATTGTTACTGGGAGTAATCATGGATATTTAATTTAAAGAATCAGAAATCCCCTTCCACAGATCCTTTTCACTTAACCTAACCAAAACACCATTGTTATTTCAATAACACAACACAATATAATAACAATACACAATATATATAGGTATAGGGATAGGATAGGTCTTGTTTATTTTATATGGATTTTGTTTTACTTTTTACTTCAAGTTCAACAATTTTTCCATCAATTCCATAAAATAAAAAAAAGAAAGTTCAAGTCTATGGAATAAAAGTTCAAGTCTATGGAATATATGAATTTCCCCCAATCGCTACATTACATTGATTTACTTTACAATTCTTTTTATTTGATAGATCTAAGATATAAGATAGAAAGAAATGGGACCCTGACAATTCCTTTCTCCTATTTTTTTTCCCATACCGCAGCTTTAAAAGTTTTAAGACCGATGGTGAAAATGATGAAATTAGTACCCTTTAGTCTAGTCTCCAGCTCCCTGCTCTTTAGTCTAGTCTCCAGATAGAATGTGAAATTGGAATACCCTATTATTTTAGACCTTGCGTTGTGTGGAACGGAATAAAGGTGCCTTTGTTTCACACTTCAATTCAGAATGCATCATGTGAAAATTCATATTTCATGAATATGGGACATCCAATTTCCCTAACTAACTAACTTAAAAATGAATATAACATAGTACGGTACGGGCATATTCTGAATGTGAATCATAGACCCAAAATTTTTTGAATAAAAAAAAATGATTTCCACCTGTATTTGACACTTGATTGTGCTTGTAAAAAATCAAATGAATTCTTAGAAGTTAGAAGAAATTCTAACTTCTAAGAATTCAGAACAAAAGGTTGTTCTCTTTAAGATTTTTCTGTTTTATGTGGGATACAATGTGATCTCATCTTTCGTTTCTATCCGAAACGATCTGGGACGGAAGGATTCGAACCTCCGAATAACGGGACCAAAACCCGCTGCCTTACCGCTTGGCCACGCCCCATTTTTCCTGTTTGGCACTAGTCAAGACTAGTATTTTTATTACTTATTCGTCAATCCCCCCCCCAAAAAAATGCATAATACATAATAAATACATATGGAATATATTATTTGTTACTAGGATTTAACACATGTAGGTTAGATAGAGAATCTCAAAAATTCATTGATCATTACATGGAATTCAATTAAGATAATGTATGAAAGTAGAATTCCCTGTATTCTCATTTGAGAATAGAAGGAAGAATTTTTGATTTGGGAGAGTTCAAAAAAAAGATTTTTTGACTTGCCTTTTTCATTTTTCCCTTATAAAAATAACTCAATCAAAATAAAATTATCTAATCTACAAGAACAAAATCTTTGCTATGCTTAATATCTTTAGCTTAATCTGTATCGGTCTTAATTCTGTCCTTTATTCGAATAGTTTTTTCTTTGCCAAATTGCCTGAAGCTTATGCCATTTTCAATCCAATCGTGGATGTTATGCCTGTCATACCTGTCCTCTTTTTTCTCTTAGCCTTTGTTTGGCAAGCTTCTGCAAGTTTTCGATGAAATCCTTAATACTTTGCCAAATCAATTCATTATTTTTTCGATAAAAAATTCTAAATTCTAAAAATGGATAAGATCAGCTAAGTCTTAGATTATAATTATAAACCCTCGATTCAAAAATGGAAATTCTTGTATATCGAATAACCGCGGAGATCCATTTTGATCAGCTTATTTACTCGTTCTGAACTTTCAGTGAACAAAAAGTTTATTAGGTCTAGGTCCCCTACAATAGCTAATTGTCGATATGACAAGAAATTTTTTGTAAGGAAGGAATAAAAATCTTATTATATTACAAAGAAATTCGTCAAATTTCTTTTCAAAAACTTTATTTTTGGGGAGTGTCATGTCAAATCAAACAAAATATGTGGTGAAAAGAAAAAATGGGTAATCTATTTCCTTTTAATGGGTAATCTATTTCCTTTTTCGAAAATAATCTTATCTTGGAGATTGTGTAATGCTTACTCTCAAACTCTTTGTTTACACAGTAGTGATATTCTTTGTTTCTCTCTTCATTTTTGGATTCTTATCTAATGATCCAGGACGTAACCCTGGGCGTGAGGAATAAAAAAAAAAAAGAGATTTTTCGTTTTTCTTTTCTAATTTTTTCTTATTATTTTATCTTTATTTATTTCATAGTTTTATCCATTCCATAGATTTACTTGACCTATGAGAAAATCAAAGAAAAAAATTCCTTCGACTTCGAAATCGAAAATATCAGGTCAAGTAATCAGAGCGAACGGAGAGAGAGGGATTCGAACCCTCGGTACGAATAACTCATACAACGGATTAGCAATCCGACGCCTTAGTCCACTCAGCCATCTCTCCCAATTGAAATTTCATTTCAAATAAAAAAGGGGGGAAAAGGTATTAGCAAAATTAGTAAGGTATTAGTAAAATTACTAAGTTAGATATTAATATTTTATTAATCAAAATGGAATATTCCATTTTGATTAATAAAATATTAATATTATAAATATTATATTTCTTATTTTTATTTTTTTTATATTTATTTTATTTATTTACTTATTTACAATATAATTTTTACAATAGAATTTACATTTTATTACAATATAATTTATATTTTATTTTACAATAAAAATGGATTTACAATATAATTTATATTTATTTACAATAAAATGTTTACTTACAATAAAATGCACATATATAAATATATAATATATATATAAAATAAAAATACAAATTTGTATTTTGTATATTGTATAATTGTATATATGTATTATATATATGTATTATATAATTTATGTATTATATAATTCAATTATATTTCATTTCTAATTTATAATATAAATTTATTTCATTTATTAATTGAATTTATTAATTATATATTAAATGAATTATATATGAAAATATGAAATATGAAATTATATATTATATGACATATAATAATTATATAATATAATAATTCAAAATGAGAATTCAAAAAATATTATATGATATAGAATTATATGATATAGAATAATCAAAATAAAAAAGATATAGAATAATCAAAACAAAATAAAAAAATAAAGATATAGATAATAAAGATATATATAGATATATATAATAAAAGATATATATAATATAAAAAATAAAGATATATATAATAAAAATAGAATATAAATAATAATAAATAATAATGAAATAATAATGAAATATAATTAGAAATGAAATATAATTATAATTTCACATAATTTCATTATAATAATTTTGAATTAACATAATTTAATAAAATTATGTTAATTCAATTATGAATAATGAAAATCATGAAAATATATAAAATGTGAAATTGGAAATGTTAAATAAAATTAACAAAATAAATAATAACAAAATAAATAATAATAAAATAATGAAAATGTATAGTATAAATGTATAATGTATGTGGAATTCATCTTTTTTGTCTAGCTTCAATGACCCCTTCAGCTCGGAAATGCCTATAATCCAGCAAAAGCAAAAGTATAGGGATAACTTTATACTGTTATTTAAATTTTTATACTGTTATTTAAATTTATAAATTTATGTATATTATTTGTTATTTAGAAAAGCTTTTAGAAAAGCTTTGTGCTCTTCACCTTTTAAGTTAATAAGTTAAGTCCCTAACTAGCAGGACTAAATATGCATCAACGCTATAATTTGGATGTTATCTTGATTGCGTCTCACTCCCTTGTTCGACAAATAGTCCATTCATATACAATAATGTATATGTAGCGGGTATAGTTTAGTGGTAAAAGTGTGATTCGTTCTATTAACAACTTCAAAAGTTAAGGGGTCTCTCAGTTTTTTTCATACTCCGATCAAAAACTTTATTTCTAAAAAATAAAAGGGTTTAATCCTTTACCTCTCAATAGCATATTTGAGTTTGAGGAAGAACATACATTCTCACGATTTGTATCCAAAGTCCTATTAGAAATTCCATTTTCGAAATTTAAAAATTGGATTATGTATATGAAGTCATGAAACATAATTTTTTTGAACTGGATCAATCAAGTCTTCCAATTGAATAAGTATGAATAAAGGATCTATGGATGAAGATACAAAAGTGTATTTCCAATCGTAACTAGATCTTCAATTTCGGTGTTGTAAAAGGGAAATTGAAGCCAAGCAAGCTAGAAAGGGTTGGTTTTGGTTTACTAGAACCATCAGCATATTGTTTCAGCTCGGTGGAAATCAAACTTCTCCTCAGGATCCCACGAGTGGAAATAGGGAACGAAGTAACTAGACTAGACGGATTTGGTATAATCCCTCTAGAGGAGAGGGATCGTCTAGTAAGCGAGTAGTTTTGGATCCATTCAGACGAAAAGGCTGACATAGATGTTATGGATCCAATTTTGTCTCTAGGAATCCATCAATTTTCCATTCCATAAAGGAGCCGAATGAAATCAAAATTTCATGTTCGGTTTTGAATTAGAGACGTTAAAAATGATCAACCAACGTCGACTATAACCCCTAGCCTTCCAAGCTAACGATGCGGGTTCGATTCCCGCTACCCGCTCCATATTCTTTATTATGTATTATACATACATGCATCATCAATTTGGATATGCATCTTATTCTCTAAAATATTTTCCTTTTTATCCAAACAAAAGAAAGTAAGGAAGAAAATAGGAAAGTAAGGAAAAAAATAGGAATGAAAAGCGTCCATTGTCTAATGGATAGGACAGAGGTCTTCTAAACCTTTCGTATAGGTTCAAATCCTATTGGACGCAATTTATTTCCATCTATTTTAAAATTGAAAATGGTTATACCAAAAAACCCTTTTTGAATCATTCGAATCAGAACTATTTCTCAATGATTACTCTTATACTATACTAAGAATAGAACAAAAGTGAGAAATTTATGTTTGTTCTTGAAGTAAAAACAGTTCGATCTGTTCCTGAATAACTTCCTTCAAAAGTGATTCCGCTTCCTCAGTGAATGTCTTGGTAGAAGATATAATTTCTTGAAATTGAGGTTTATTCTTTTTTAAGTAGGTACGTAACTGAACGAGAAATTTCTTTACCTGTCCAAGTTCTAGCGAATCAAGATATCCATTTGCTCCGGTATAAATAGTAGCTATCTGTTCTTCTACCGTGAGAGGGTCTGACTGGGATTGTTTAAGCAACTCGCGTAATCGTTGACCTCTTGCCAATTGATTCTGAGTAGCTTTATCGAGATCAGAAGCGAATTGTGCAAAGGCTTCTAACTCCGCGAATTGCGCTAGTTCCAATTTTGATTTGCCGGCTACTTGTTTCATGGCTTTAATTTGAG